AAGAACAAAAGGCCTTGGACACGTAATGGATCTTGAAGTACTATTTCTGCATCTGCCTGACCAAACCCACCTACATTAGGATTACTTGTTAATGGTTGATCAAGTTTGATAGATTGGCCCTCTGAAACACGAAGTTCTGGGCCTGGAGGGATAATATCAACCACTTCACGCCCATTCGATGCATCCGTTATGGTTATTTCGTATCCCCCTTTTTCTTTTCGTATGAGTTTGCTTACTATACCCGCAGCTGTAGCATTATAAACCGTATTGTTACTTTTGTTCCCGTCGGGATAAATCTGACCCCTCCCCCTGTTCCCACCTACGTATATTGGATATTTTAAGAAGTGAGCATCCTTATTAGTCGCAGGGTTCGGGGAAAGAATAGGAAAAGTGATTTCACTATATTTCTGACCAGGAACTGGCCCTATCACAAGAATATTTTTTTTAGTAGGTCGGTAGGTCTGAAAAGACAGCTTGCCTATCTTTTCTTTCATATCGGGCGAAATACGGTCGGAGGGGGCTAATTCAAACCCCTCTGGTAAAATAAGAACGGCCCCCACATTCAAAGACCCCTTTTTACCATTAGCAAGAACTTGTTTCAGTTGCATATCATACGGAATTCTAACAACTGCTTCAAATACAGTATCAGGGAGTACCGCCTGTGGAACCTCAATATCCACGGGCTTATTAGCTAAATGACAATTGGCGCATACAATCCGACCAGTCGCCTCTCGTGGATTTTCAAAACCCTGCTGCGCAAAAACGGGATATGCATTTGAAATTGATGCCCGAGTTATTATATATATCATGAGGGATACGGAAATGAATCGAGTAATCTCGCCCTTTAACGAGGAAAAGGTATTTCTAATTTGCATGGTCCAATCGTTGATCCCGAAAATTTCTACAATAAAATTAGGTAGGTCACTAATATAGTTCCCTATCCGCGATTCTGCTATTTACTGAAATAATTTTACTGGAATATAGGATTCCTGGAATTTGGGAGGGATCCTCCGGATGGTTAGAAAAAGTAAGGTAAGTACGGCTTTGAATGCTTTGCTTATGTACAAAATCAGAAATATTCGAATTGGATCATTGAATCGCTTTTCACTCAGTCATTGAATGATAAATCACTACAAGTGACGGAGATACACGATTTAAATAAGAAAAAAGCCAATATTTAAAAAACGTATCTAGAATGACTGGAAAAGTGGAAACAAGAACAGATAGAATAATATCATTATGAGCAAATCCAAAATCGTTGTAGGCATAGCCAATCAGTAGTTCCCAACCGCGGGGCGAATGGAATCCGATACATAAATCAGTTACGAAAAGAATCGAAAAGGCTTTTATTGTGTCGCTTAAATTATATAGGAATTCTTGAACCCAAGAGTTAAGAATAAAAAGTTCTTCATTACACAGAATCGAATAACCACTTAGAATAACAAAGCAGATTGTATTTGTCGAGAAGTGAAAAATCGTATGGATATGATCCTCATCGTGCATCTTGATTAATTGGATTGTTTCTTTCTGGAGCCCTATGCGAAGCTTTTCTAGATGTCTTTCCGGAAATTCCTTTATCATTTCCATTTCGTCCAAGAGGAATAATTCCTCTAATTCTATGAATTTTTCTAGAATAGCCTTTTCCTGAATATCATTCAAAAAGGTTTCGGGTTGACTAGTATTCCACCAATTAGTAACCCAGGATTCCAGACTTTTATTAAATGAGAGAGGGATCCACCAGGGCAAAAATACTACAAATACTATAGATGAAAGATATCTAAGGGGAATGGATGCGTTCTTTTTTTTCATTTTTTCATCTGTGAATTGTTAATGAACCCACCTCATTCGTTGATTCTATGCGATCTAATATTTCTATCAAGCATGAGTTCTATTACAAGGTATTGCGCCTATAAATCGAGTCTCTTTTTTTTAGTTGTGAGTCGGCGGTTAGTCCTTGAACTTAGTGTAGAAAAACTACAGAAATCGAAGAAGAATCCACTTCGAATTCGAATGAAGAATTCGAATTTGAATCAAGAAATAATAAAAAACAATATTGTTTCCAGATATCTCAATTGATCAAATATTCGAAGCGATTCCCCCTTTCGATGAATGCCCGAAAGATTCAAATTCAAATAATGAATATTAATATTATTCGCATTTCGAAATGAAAGAACTTTTTTTTTTTTTTTTTTTTCTTTTTTTCTATTAAAAAAGAAACTCTCGAATATTTCGAAAAAAAAAAAAAAGGATTCTTGAGGGTTTCCGCCTGCTGAGAAAGCGTTTATTCTTCAGTTCATTTTTCAAAACCCTTCAATTGGTACACGCAAGAAATAGGCCAATTCCGCAGCCTTTTGCTCAATTTCTCGTGGAGTCAAATTCTCATCAGTACGATTCAAGGGAATGGCCCCCAAGCCTCTGCTTTCTATATAAAGGACACGACGAGCATAAATACCCTCTTTAACTTCTATTCTGATGGACTGAATATCTTTCATAAGGAATCGTAGAAAGATGCGGCGATTTTTTCCAGGAAATCCCCAACGAAAAATACACACTATTCCCTCTTTTGTATCAAATCGATCATAACCGCTACCTACATTCCATGTAATTGTGCACCACAAATAGGAACTAATAAAGAGACCCGCGATCCCGTAGAAAGACATCACGATCCCTTGTGGAAAAAAATTGATTTGCTGAGACGGAAATAAAGATAGCAAATTCCTATCAAAATAACTCGAAATTCCAACCACTAAGAATCCTAAAGAACCTAAAAAAAGGATAAGAGCCCAGCAGAAATTGCTTGTTTTGCGAGAGCCTGCTATAAATTCTATCCATATATATTCTGATCGCCAACTCATACATACTAGCTCCAGTTGCATTTTATTGGAATTGGGGAAATAACCAAAAAAAAAATCGATTTGAGTTTACTTTTTGTGTTTCCTTTGTGTTTCCGAAGTAACTCTCATCAACTAGTACTATTTTGATGTGAACTCTTAGCAGTAAGTCATCGAATTGGTTATGGTTAGATCTAATAAAATCAGAGCATCCCTTTCATATGATTCCCTATAGATCGGTACATACATATAGATACATTGACTTTAATTGCAGACATGAGTTCGGATCACAGCCTATTGTTGAAAATAGATAGAATAAATTTACCTATATATCATATTTACACATGCATAAGAGCTCTTTCGTTTATGCTCGGAGAAAGCCACCTCTTAGTATTATACACTATTCTACTAAATGGATATCCATCATCGCTAAGTCTTGAAAAAAAAAACTAGATGAGAGTTGACCTCGATCCGATCGGATTTAAAAAATCTTATTTTTTTCAAGATAAAGAAATAAAGAAGCCATTGCCATGGCCGGAAATACTAGGCCCACTAAAGGCACAAAAATTGAGGGAAAGCTGTTGAGAATTGTCATAGAAAGGGTACCTCGATTTAATATTTGTACCTGTTATTGGTATAAAGATATCCTATAATAATTTGAATTAATATTCTAATTATTATCATATTCTAATTCGTATATAAATGTATATTAAGTATACTTATAGAATTGTATATAAGTATACTAAGTATACTAAATGAGTATATATACTAAGCGCAAGGAATGTAGAACTAAATAAACGGACCTATTCATCTTTCTGCATGAAATATATGTATGATAACCCATTTTCGTTATTATTATTTTTCTTCTTCTGTTGTTCTTAGCTAAAGAATTTCTTACAAATTCCCGAAGGATTCGTTAGAATCCGATCCAACAGCAGGGATTCCTAGTAAAAAGGTCCTTGTTAGGAGATATAAAAAGATGCAAGATTTTATATTTTCTCCATTTGAATGATATATACATACGCAAGAGGGGAACAAGAAATTCGTTTTATTTGCCCTGCCCCCTAATGAATTCTAAAGAAGAATGCTTTTCTTATGTTGTTTTGTTGAGAGAGGTTTACTGATTACTAATCCGGCATATCGGTAAAAAAAAAAAAAAAAGAATGATCCGCATGCTTCTTTGTACAATGAAATCTTATGTCACCAAAGAAAAATCCACTCTTCGAATTTTGTTTTATTTTGATTCGGATAAACTAACTAACTAATTGTTAATTGTTCGCCACAAAAAAATTTCACTTAAGAACTCTACTGTAGTTAATTTTGATTCAAAGGAAAAAAGGCGTGGAACTGAAATAACTCGCTCAGAACACCTTTTAGAGGATTACGTGGTACGATTGGATCGAATAAGCCCTTATGGAATAAATATTCAGCCTCTTGTGAACCTTCAGGTACTGTCTTATTCAATGTTTGTTCAATTACTCTTTTACCCGCAAATGCAATATAGGCATTAGGTTCAGCAATAATGATATCCCCCAACATACCAAAACTAGCTGTCACTCCACCAGTAGTAGGAGATGTAAGAATTGATACATAGAATAACTTTTTATTTAATTGATAATCATATAAAGCAGAAGATATTTTAGCCATTTGCATCAAGCTCAAACTTCCTTCTTGCATGCGTGCTCCCCCGGAAGCACACACTAGAAGAAGAGGTAAAAATTTATTGGCAGCATACTCGATCAAACGGGTGATTTTCTCGCCTACTACGGATCCCATACTACCCCCCATAAACTGAAAATCCATAACCCCAATTGCGATGGGAATCCCGTTTAGTTGCCCTGTACCTGTTTGAACAGCCTCTGTTAACCCTGTCTTTGTTTGATAAGAATCAATACGATTTTTATAAGGTTCCTCTTCTGAATGAAATTCAATGGGATCTATAGAGACCATATCGTCATCCATCGAATCCCAAGTATCTGGATCAACCGAAAGTTCGATTCTATCTGAGCTACTCATTTTCAAATGAAATCCACATTGTTCACAAATATACATTTTTGACTTAAGAAATTTCTTATAATTTAATCCATAACAATTTTCGCATTGAACCCATAAATGCCTGTATTTTTGAGTTACATCGAGATCATCAGAACTTTCGCTTATAGTTAAATC